ATATATTTAAGCTCAGAAATATTAGTATTCCGGCGTGTTTTTGTAATTTTTAGTCGTGGGTTTTGGGTTAATCAACATTTTTAATTTAGGAAATAAATTTATATATGTTATATATATAATACGTGGTGGGCATAGTCAACACTTACTACAACTCGTTGACTTGATACGTTCGTCGGGTCTTTCTTGCTTTTGGGGTTTGACAAGAATAACAGGATTCGCTGGGCGTAGGGGGTAAGGGGGTTTGTCGCGCAAAAAACAAAAGGGGGTATAACCGTAATATTGGATCAGGCGATGGATAGCTTATGCACTTGAATTAAAGTTATGTAATTCTTAAGTTATGACTTTCAATCATTAACCTATATTACTTAAACCAGGTCTAAATGAACTACCCTAAAGTTGTTTTGAGCCTGCACTGTGAGATGCAAAGTGAAAGGAAACCAAAAAAAGAGAACGTTATGCATATAAGAGAATGCCCGGCTAGGTGGGTAACGAGACATATGTACTCCACCATTAATCAGATGCCAGTATAATTATCCGAGGGTGGAGTTCTACAGTTATGGACCTGAAATAGGAACCAGATGCCAGTAATAATTCACCATGTGCGACCCCCACAGTTATTGTCCCTGACCTATCATTAATATTATGCAATTATATATACTGGTTGGTGGTTTCTTACTACATTAATTATCTCTCTGAAAATCTTAGTTGATCTCTGCGAGGGAGAATTTTAAATGGATAATATACTGATTATTCGCCGTTCCAGTTTCGTTGGATTTTATCCTGAGTTTTAATTTTGTGCTTATGTATACCTTAGAATTTAGTACTTGCTTTATGGTCTATATAGTTACTTGGTGATTATACATTAATGTACTAATACATTAATGTAATATTATGCATATTATGTACTAGACCATACCGGCAGTTCGACGCGCGTGAGGCAGCGCATGGGCAGAAAATAGTTTAGTTTTAGAATTCTGGCTTTGGGAGCCAGGGGTGGGAGTTAAAATCTCCTTTTTCTGGGCTCTAGGGGGGAGTTTAACCTCCGATCTCCGGTTTACAAGACCGACGCTTTTATGCTAAGCTACTAGGGCAGGCTCATTCTAGGGCCTTATTTTCCAATCACCCGGCTAGTGGGGCTAAGATTAGGAATAGGGCGAAGTATAGGGCGGACGCAACTTGTCCAATAACAATAAATGGATGTTCTACTGGCATCCCTCCAATTCATGTTAGGATAATCATGTCAGCAACCAAGGTTCAGAATAGGAATTGGGTGGCCGGGCGAAATGTTAGTCCTCGTTGCTTGGAGGTGTGAAGGATGGGTACCACTATCAATACGAGAATGGAGGACAATAATGCTAGAACACCTCCTAGTTTATTAGGAATGGACCGAAGGATGGCGTAGGCAAACAGAAAATATCATTCTGGCTTGATATGAGGAGGGGTCACCAGGGGGTTTGCGGGGGTGAAATTGTCTGGATCTCCTAATAGGTTGGGCGAAAATAGTGCGAGGGCGGTGAGGGCTAGGAGCATGGCTGCGAAACCCAGGAGATCTTTGTATGAAAAGTAGGGGTGGAAAGAGATTTTGTCTGCGTCTGAGTTGATTCCTGCTGGATTATTGGACCCTGTTTCGTGTAGGAAAAGGAGGTGAATAACAGTTGCCGCGGCGACTACAAAGGGCAGTAGGAAGTGGAAGGCAAAGAATCGTGTTAGGGTTGCGTTATCTACTGAGAATCCACCTCAGATCCACTGAACTAGCTCATTTCCCACATAAGGGACTGCGGACAGAAGGTTAGTGATTACTGTAGCACCTCAGAATGATATTTGTCCCCATGGGAGTACATATCCGACAAAGGCGGTTATCATTACTAATAGGAGAAGAACAACACCAATGTTTCAGGTTTCTTTATAGAGGTATGACCCATAATATAGTCCTCGGGCAATGTGTATGTAAATGCAAATAAAGAAGAATGATGCTCCATTAGCATGTACACTACGGATTAATCAGCCATAACTTACGTCTCGGCAGATATGGGCAACAGAAGAGAAGGCGGTTGAGATGTCAGAGGTATAGTGTATTGCTAGGAATAGTCCAGTTAGGATTTGGGTAATAAGACAAAGGCCTAGTAGGGACCCAAAATTTCATCATACTGAGATGTTGGATGGGGTTGGTAGGTCAACTAATGCGTCGTTTGCAATTTTGATTAGGGGATGCGTTTTGCGTAGGCTTGCCATTAAGGTTCTTATAGTTGAATGACAACGGTGGTTCTTCAAGTCACTGGTCTCGGTTAGAGCCCGAGTAAGAATTATGACCTATCTTGTATCTTTATTATTATTGGCCTTAGTCGTTGGCTTGGTTGCAGTGGCTTCTAACCCCGCACCTTATTTTGCTGCCCTTGGTTTAGTGGTTGCAGCAGGAGTGGGATGTGGTGTCCTTGCAGGGCATGGGGGATCTTTCTTGTCTCTCGTCCTTTTCTTAATTTATCTCGGGGGGATATTGGTGGTGTTTGCTTATTCAGCAGCTTTAGCTGCTGAGCCCTTTCCGGAGGCTTGGGGAGATCGCTCTGTAATCGGATATGTTCTGATTTATGTGTTAGGTGTGGGTTTGGTGGGTGGTATATTCTGAGAGACCTGATATGAGGGGTCTTGGTTGGTAATTGATAACATAAAAGAGTTCTCGATATTGCGGGGTGATACTAGCGGGGTGGCTGTAATATACTCCTCTGGAGGGGGAATATTAGTTATTTGTGCGTGGGTGTTACTCTTAACTCTGTTTGTTGTGTTGGAATTAACTCGCGGGCTCAGCCGGGGGGCCCTTCGTGCAGTTTAGATGGAAGTGAAAAGGACTGCAAGGGTTGTGGTCAAGAGGAAAATTGTTAAATATGTTTTAATTATCCCTCGTTGGGAGTCACTAATACTTTTGGCCATCTTGACCTGGGCGGATGCGAGGCTCTTGGGGCCGATGGCTTCAAACCATGCTTGGTCTACGAGTTGGGTGGCGATTGTTTGTCCCAAAACTAAGTTAAGTTTAGGTGCCACACGGTGGACTGTTGCAGGAAAGTATCCTAGTATGTTTGAGAAGTGGTGGAGTGAAATTGTAGGTGTGATCTTAAACTGCTTGTTAGTTAGGGTGCTTAGTTCAATGGCTACTAGTAGGCCAATGATTGTCACTGTAAGGGCAGCCAATTTTAGCGGCATAGGTATAGTTATAACCTGGGTCTTTACGGGTAAAAAATTTAATGTAATGATGGATCCCGCAATAATGCTTCCTCAGGCAAGTCGTTTAATAGGGTTAATTACTAGTGGGTTATTCTCATTAATTGGGGACAGGGGGAGAAATCGAGGAGATCCTATAGTGACGAAAAAGACTACCCGGAAACTGTAGACTGCGGTGAAGGATGTAGCAATAAGCGTAAGGATTAGGGCTCAGGCGTTTAAGTGTGAGGTGTTGAGGGCTTCAATGATAGCATCCTTCGAGAAGAAGCCCGCTAGGAAAGGGGTCCCTGTAAGGGCCAGACTGCCGATGGTAAGGCATGAGGAGGTAAAAGGCATCAGGTTGTGGAGGCCCCCTATTTTTCGGATATCCTGTTCATCATTTAGGCTATGGATAATAGAGCCTGAGCACAGGAATAGTATAGCTTTGAAGAATGCGTGGGTGCAGATGTGTAGAAAGGCTAGCTGGGGCTGGTTAAGACCAATTGTAACTATTATAAGTCCTAGCTGACTGGATGTAGAGAAGGCTACGATCTTTTTGATGTCATTTTGGGTTAAAGCACAGGCGGCTGTAAATAACGTAGTTAGTGCGCCTAAGCAGAGACAAATGGTTAATGCTAGTGGATTATTTTCTATCAAAGGATGTAGGCGAATCAGGAGAAAAATACCAGCAACTACTATGGTGCTGGAGTGAAGTAGGGCAGAGACTGGCGTAGGGCCCTCCATGGCGGAGGGCAGCCAAGGATGAAGGCCAAATTGGGCCGATTTTCCAGTGGCTGCGAGGATGAGGCCAACTAGGGGGACTGTTATGTCGAAGTCCTTCGAAAGAAGAAAGATTTGTTGAATTTCTCATGAATTAAGGTTTATTGCAAGTCAAGCTATACTTAAAATCAATCCAATATCCCCTACGCGGTTATATAGTACGGCTTGTAGGGCTGCTGTGTTGGCATCTGCCCGTCCGTACCACCACCCGATTAGTAGAAATGATATAATGCCAACCCCCTCTCAGCCAACAAAAAGTTGAAATATATTGTTGGCTGTTACTAGAATAATTATGGCAATTAGAAAGAAAAGCAGGTATTTAAAAAACCGGTTTACGTAGGGATCGGAGTGCATGTATCATAAAGCGAATTCTAGAATAGACCAGGTAACGTATAGGGCAATAGGGGTAAAGATAAGCGAATAGTGGTCAAACTTGAAGCTAATATTAATATCAAATGTGTTCGTATTTATTCAGTGTCAGTTGGTTACAATACTTTCAGCTCCCTGGTCTAGAAAAATTGTTAGTGGAAGTAAACTAACAAGGAATGCGCTGCTAACAGCTATTTTGACATGAGTAGCTGCCCATTCTGAACTTTGAGTATTAGAATTAAGGGTCGTTAATAGGGGATAAATTAAAATTGTAATTACTAGAATGAGTGATGATGATAAAATTAGGGTTGTTGGGTACATAGCTTTTACTTGGATTTGCACCAAGAGTTTTTGGTTCCTAAGACCAACGGATGAGCTGTTATCCTTTAAAAGCCCGAGGAAGCCACGGAGTTTAACCGTGGAGTCTAAGGATTAGCAGTACTTATTGCCTCGGGCCTCCCTCGGTGAGTAAGGGGACTTCAACCCCCATCTCTAGAACCACAATCTAGTGTTTTAAGTTAAACTATACTTACTAGTAGCATCAGCCTCATATAAGTTCCGGCTTTGTAATTAGGAGAACCACTGGAATAAGGTGTATGACTATAAGTAGGTGCTCTCGGGTGTGGAATGGGGGTAGTCCTACGATATGATTAGGGGTCGGGCCTCGCTGTGATATTAGGAAAAGATACAATGAATAGCCCGCTGTAATCAGGGTTCCTACTCCAGTTAGGGCGATAGTCCATGGGGATCAGCTAAACAGGGATGTAATAATCATTAACTCCCCTATCAGGTTGGGGAGAGGGGGAAGTGCGAGGTTAGCTAGATTAGCGGCAAACCATCATACAGCTGTTAGTGGAAAAATCATTTGGAGGCCTCGAGCAAGGACTATTGTTCGACTATGGGTTCGCTCATAGGCTGTATTAGCTAAGCAAAATAGTGCTGAGGAAACTAATCCGTGTGAAATTATTAAAATAATTGCTCCTGTAAACCCCCAGGGGGTTTGGATTAGAACCCCTCCTGCCACTAAGCCTATGTGACTCACTGATGAATAGGCAATTAGTGATTTCAAGTCCGTTTGTCGTAGACAGATGGAGCCTGTCATGATAATACCCCAGAGAGCTAGAATAATGAATGGGTAGGCCAACTCTTTGGATAAGGGGTCCAGCATAACCATTATTCGTATTATTCCGTACCCTCCTAGCTTTAGTAATACTGCGGCTAGGACTATAGACCCCGCTACAGGGGCTTCTACATGCGCTTTTGGTAATCAGAGGTGTACACCATAAAGTGGCATTTTCACGAGGAAAGCAATTAAGCATCCGGCCCATCAGAATTTATGTCCTCAGGATTCAAGGGCAAGGGGTTGGGAGTATTGTAGGATTATCATTGATAGGGTCCCTGTTGACTGTTGTAGTAGTAATAGGGCTACTAGCAATGGTAGTGATCCGGCTAAAGTATAAAATAGGAAATAGGTACCCGCATTGAGGCGTTCTGTTTGATTTCCCCATCGTGTAATAATAATTAAGGTTGGAATTAGGGTGGCTTCAAATATAATATAAAACATAATCAGCTCTGTTGCACCAAATGCTATAATTAAAAAGGCCTGCAATGAGGCGAGAAGGGAAATGTATAGACGTTGTCGGTTGACAGGTTCTGGATTAATATGGTTTTGGCTAGCTAGAATCATTAATGGCAGAAGTCAGCATGTCAATACTAGGAGTGGGGTAGATAGCGGATCTGTAGCTAAATATATGTTCGAGGTTGCTCACCCGGTTTCGGATGTTCACTTTAATCAGGTTAGGCTAATGAGAGCGATAAATAGGCTATGTGCAGTCGTGGTTGTTCAAAGCCATTTAGGGGATGAAATTCAGATTGTTGGAAATAGCATAATCGTGGGAATAAGTACTTTTAGCATTGTAATAAGTTGAGGTTCTGAAGGCGGTCGGTTCCATGAGTTCGAGCTGTAGCAACCAGAAGTGCAAGTCCTGCGCTGGCTTCACAGGCGGAGAAGGCTAATAAAAGCATAGGTGCGGCAGAAAATCCTGTTGATTCGAATTGCAAAGCCCATAGGGCCAGTGCAATAAATAATGATAATATTATACCCTCTAGGCATAATAGGGCAGATAGTAGGTGGGTTCGATGGAATGCTAGGCCTATTAATCCTAACACGAAGGCTGAGCTGAAGCTAAAGTGTACTGGTGTCATAAGGGAATTATGGAATCAAACCATAATTTTCTGAGCCGAAATCAGAGGTCTTATGTTGGACTAATACCCTATTCTGCTCACTCTAGGCCTCCCTGGGTCCATTCATAAATTAATCCTAGTGTTAATAAAATTAGAACTGTTGTTGCTCAGAAGAATGTCCCGGTGGGGGTGTGGAGTTGATCCCCCCAGGGCAGGGGGAGGAGGAGTGCAATTTCCAAATCAAAAAGAAGAAACAAAATTGCTACTAGGAAGAATCGGAGGGAAAATGGTAACCGGGCTGAGCCCAGGGGGTCGAAACCACATTCGTAAGGTGATAGCTTTTCTGCATCAGGGGTTATCTGTGGTAGCCAAAAGGATACAATTGCTAAGATTGAAGATAGGACTATAGTAATAAATAGAATGGTAATAACTAAATTCATTATCTTTCCTTGGGGTTTAACCAAGACTAAATGATTGGAAGTCACTTGTACTAACTCTAATACTAGAAAGATTATGAGCCTCATCAGTAAATTGATACATATAGGAATAGTCATACGACGTCGACGAAGTGTCAGTATCATGCGGCAGCTTCAAAGCCAAAGTGGTGTTCTGATGTGAAGTGATACTGGATTTGGCGTAACAGGCATACGGCTAGAAAGGTCGAGCCAATGATAACGTGTAGTCCGTGGAATCCTGTAGCTACGAAGAAAGTTGATCCGTAAACACCATCTGCAATTGTGAAGGGGGCTTCGTAATACTCCATAGCTTGAAGGGCAGTAAAGTAGAGCCCAAGAATAATTGTAAGGGTCAAAGACTGAATAGCTTGCTTGCGTTCCCCCTCTATCAGGCTGTGGTGTGCCCATGTTACTGTGACCCCCGATGCTAGTAGTACAGCTGTATTAAGAAGTGGTACCTCAAATGGGTCTAGGGTAGTAATCCCTGTGGGGGGCCAGCATCCCCCTAACTCAGGGGTGGGTGCTAGGCTAGAATGGTAAAAAGCTCAGAAGAAGCCAAGAAAGAAGAATACTTCAGATGTAATAAATAGGATCATTCCATATCGCAGGCCTTTTTGGACTGGGGGCGTATGGTGTCCTTGAAATGTCCCCTCTCGAATAATGTCACGTCATCATTGATATATTGTAAGAATAGTAAGAACTAAACCAAGAGTTATTAGGGTTGTTGAGTGAAAATGAAATCAGATTGCTAGTCCGGATGTTAAGAGAAGAGCGGCGATTGCGCCGGTTAAAGGTCATGGGCTTGGATCAACCATATGATATGCATGCGCTTGGTGGGCCATTAAACGTTTTCTTGTAAATATAGGCTTAGAAGAAGTACAAACACATAGGCCTGGATTATTGCGACTGCCACTTCTAGTAGGGTTAAGAGAAATAGGACAGCAGCAGTAAGGACGGCCACTGTTGGTATTATTGGTAGTAGAACAAAGACAGCGGTAGCAATCAGTTGAATGAGTAGGTGACCTGCAGTTAGGTTTGCTGTGAGTCGTACGCCTAGGGCTAGGGGGCGGATAAATAAGCTAATTGTCTCGATAATAATCAATACTGGAATTAAAGGAATTGGTGTACCTTCGGGTAACAGATGTCCTAGGGCAACGGTTGGTTGATTTCGTATACCAATAATTACTGTGGCAAGTCATAATGGTACAGCAAATCCTATGTTTAAAGACAGTTGAGTAGTTGGGGTGAAAGTGTATGGGAGGAGTCCTAACATATTAATAGTAATTAAAAACACTATTAATGAGGCTAGTAGAAGGGCCCACTTATGTCCTCCTACGTTAAGAGGTAATATAAGTTGACTAGTAAATCGGTTAATTAATCATCCTTGAATTGTAATTAGTCGGTTGTTAATTCATCGTGAGGGTGGTGTAGGGTAAAGTACTCAGGGCAGGGTGATTGCGATAGCAATCAGGGGTACTCCTAGGTAGGATGGGCTCGCGAATTGATCGAAGAAGCTTATTGCCATGGTCAGTCTCAGGATTCAGTTTTGTGTTTTTCGGCGCTTACCGGAGTTGGTTCATTTGGTGAAATATGATTTAGTACTTTGGTGGGAATAATCGTGAGGAAAATTACTCATGAGAATACTAAAATTGCAAATCAGGGGGCGGGGTTTAGTTGTGGCATTTCACTAGAGGTGGTTGGGAAGCACCAATCTTTGGCTTAAAAGGCCAACGCTTTGTCCCATATTTAGCTTCCTAGTGAGGCGTCTTCTAGTATTAGGGATGATCAGCTTTCGAAATGTTCGAGTGGAACGGCTTCTACTACAATAGGTATAAAGCTGTGATTAGCTCCGCAAATTTCAGAGCATTGTCCATAAAAGACCCCGGGGCGGGAGGCAATGAAAGCGGTTTGGTTAAGTCGTCCTGGAACGGCATCTATTTTTACACCTAATGATGGAACAGCTCAAGAGTGTAGTACATCCTCGGCTGAGACTAGTACACGAATTGGAGATTCCATTGGTACTACCATTCGATGGTCTGCTTCAAGGAGTCGAAATTGTCCAGGATTAAGGTCTTGGGTAGGGATCATGTAGGAGTCAAAACCCAGGTCTTCATAGTCTGTATACTCGTAGCTTCAGTACCACTGGTGTCCTATAGCCTTAATTGTTAGGTGGGGGTCGTTAATCTCGTCTATAAGGTATAAAATGCGCAGAGAGGGGAGGGCAATCAAAATTAGGATAACAGCTGGTAAAACAGTCCATACAATTTCGATTTCTTGAGAGTCTAAAATATACTTGTTGGTAAGTTTAGTCGAGACTATTGCAACAATAATATATAGTACTAAGGTGCTAATTAAAAATACAATTATTAAAGCGTGGTCATGAAAATGAAGAAGTTCTTCTATAACGGGTGATGCCGCGTCTTGGAATCCTAGTTGTGTGGGATGTGCCATTAAGCTATATAGCTTAAGACATGCAGGGGTTTAACCTACGATTTCACCTTGACAAAGTGATGTAATTTACTAATTTTACTAATGTCTTAGAAGGAAGTGGCAGAGTGGTTATGCGGTTGGCTTGAAACCATCATATGGGGGTTCAATTCCTCCTTTCCTCGATTAATTTGATTGTACTTGAACGAATGCGGGTTCTTCAAATGTGTGGTAAGGCGGAGGGCATCCGTGTAGTCATTCCACGTTTGTTGCGGTTAATTCTACGGATATAACTTCTCGTTTAGCAGCGAAAGCTTCTCATAAAATAAAGAGAAACATGATTACTGCTACTAGTGAGATTAGAGATCCAATAGAAGAGACTGTGTTTCATAGGGCATAAGCGTCTGGGTAGTCGGAATATCGTCGTGGCATTCCGGCTAATCCTAGGAAATGTTGGGGGAAGAATGTTAAATTAACACCAATAAATATTACCCCAAAATGGATTTTTGTTCATGTGCTATGAAGGGTATACCCGGAAAATAAGGGGAATCAATGGACAAATCCTGCTATAATAGCAAATACGGCACCTATTGATAATACATAGTGGAAATGTGCAACTACGTAGTATGTATCGTGTAGCACAATATCTAGAGATGAATTAGCTAGAACAATTCCGGTCAGTCCACCCACTGTGAATAAGAAGATAAACCCCAGGGCCCATAGTAAAGGCGTTTCTCACTTAATTGATCCGCCATGTAGCGTAGCAAGTCAGCTAAATACTTTGACACCCGTTGGAATTGCAATAATTATGGTTGCAGATGTGAAGTAGGCACGAGTGTCTACGTCTATTCCGACAGTAAACATATGATGGGCTCATACAATGAAACCTAAAAGGCCAATGGCCATTATGGCCCATACCATACCCATATACCCAAATGGTTCTTTTTTACCAGCATAGTAGGCTACGACGTGAGAAATGATTCCAAATCCGGGTAAAATAAGAATATATACTTCTGGGTGACCGAAGAATCAAAACAAGTGCTGGTAGAGGATTGGGTCTCCTCCCCCTGCAGGGTCAAAGAATGTTGTATTTAAATTTCGATCTGTTAATAGCATAGTAATTCCTGCGGCTAGGACAGGTAATGATAAGAGGAGGAGAACAGCCGTTACAAGTACAGCTCACACGAACAGGGGTGTTTGATATTGAGAGATTGCTGGGGGTTTCATATTAATTGTTGTAGTAATGAAGTTAATTGCTCCAAGAATTGATGAAACACCTGCCAGGTGAAGAGAAAAGATGGTTAAGTCTACAGAGGCTCCGGCGTGGGCAAGATTACCTGCGAGTGGGGGGTATACTGTCCACCCTGTTCCGGCCCCAGCCTCAACCCCAGAAGAGGCTAATAATAGGAGAAATGAGGGAGGTAGAAGCCAGAAGCTTATGTTATTTATTCGGGGAAATGCTATATCAGGGGCTCCGATCATTAATGGTACAAGTCAGTTTCCAAACCCCCCAATTATGATAGGTATTACTATAAAGAAAATTATAACGAAGGCGTGGGCGGTAACAATAACATTATAAATTTGATCATCACCAAGAAGTGATCCGGGTTGACTTAATTCGGCTCGAATTAGAAGGCTTAGGGCGGTTCCTACTATTCCGGCTCAGGCACCAAATACAAGATAGAGGGTGCCAATGTCTTTGTGGTTGGTAGAGAAGAATCAGCGTGTGATTGCCACAGGTAGGATGGCCGAGTGCATAGGCGGTGGGTTGTAGCCCCGAAGACAGAGGTTTAACTCCTCTTCCTACCATAGCTCTGTGGTGAAGAACACATAAGATTGCAAATCTTAAGACGCAGACTAACCTCTGCCGGGGCTTTCTTCCCGCCTTACTCGGCTAACGGCGGGAAGGAGTAGATGAATGCTCGCCGGTTTGAGCGCTTAGCTGTTAACTAAGAGTTTGTAGGATCGAGGCCTTCTCATCTAGAAAGGCTTTAGCTTAATTAAAGTGTCCGATTTGCATTCAGAAGATGTGGGATAAAGTCCCGCAAGTCTTATCAGGGGCTAGGAGGTTTTCACTCCTGCTTAGAGCTTTGAAGGCTCTCGGTCTAGGTTGTTATCCTAAGCCCCTAGCTCACTATTAGTAGAATGCCCGGAGTGAGGGGGAGAAGTCCAAGTGCGATGGTTGTCGTAAGGGCCAGGGGCATAGTTAGTTGAGTGGAGCGGGCTCGTCATGGGGCGATAGAGTTGACTGTATTGGGGTACATGGTCAGGGTTATCGCATAACACAGGCGTAGGTAGAAGTACAGGCTTAGTAGGGCAGCAAGGGCTATGATGGTGGCCGTAAGGGGTAGTCCTTGCTTGGCCAGCTCTTGTAGAATGAGTCATTTAGGTATGAATCCCGTTAGCGGGGGTAGTCCTCCAAGAGACAGTAAGACTAAGGCAGTGGTAGTAACCATAATAGGGCTTTTTGATCAGGCTATTGTTAGGGTACTAATTTTGGTGGCTGATGAGAGCTTTAGTGCAAGGAATGCTGCTGATGTCATGAAAACATATGTTCCTAGGGCAAGGAGGGTTAGCTGGGGGGCATACTGCAAAACAATAATCATTCAGCCCATATGAGCAATAGAGGAGTAGGCTAAAATCTTCCGGAGTTGAGTCTGATTTAGACCACCTCAGCCGCCAACAAGCGTTGATGTTAAGCCTAACATCGTGAGAAGCATGGGGTCAATGGCCGGGGCTAGCTGTACGATTAGTGCAAGTGGTGCAAGTTTTTGTCAGGTCGAGAGAATAAGTCCTGTAAGAAGGTCAAGTCCCTGTAAAACCTCTGGTAGTCAAAAGTGTACCGGAGCAAGCCCAATTTTAAGTGCCAAGGCAGCAATAGCTATGGTGGTAGCGAGGGGATGAGACAAATTGTTAATGTCCCATTCCCCAACAAGCCAAGCATTTGTTGTACTTGCAAACAAAATTATAGCGGCTGCAGTGGCCTGGGTCAGGAAATATTTGGTGGTTGCCTCAACTGCTCGGGGGTGGTGGTGTTGAGCTATAAGTGGTAAAATCGCTAGTGTATTAACCTCTAAGCCTATTCAGGCAAGGACCCAATGGGAGCTGGCGAAGGTTAGGGTGGTTCCTAGTCCAAGACTAGAGAGAAGGATAGTAAGTACGTAAGGATTCATTGACAGAGGAGGGACTTTAACCGTCATGTTCGGGGTATGGGCCCGAAAGCTTATTTAGCTGACTCTGTCGTAGAAAGTGGTGTAGAGGAAGCACCAGGAGTTTTGATCTCCTGAGGATGGGTTCAAACCCCTTCTTTCTAGGAACTGGGGGGACTTCAACCCCCATTAGCCACCCTATCAAAGTGGTCCTTGGACATTCAGGCACAGTTCCTAGGGCCTATTAGAGTTGTGGGGGTAACCCTGCAAATGCGATTGGAAGGGCAACGTGTCAGAGCACTAACGCCAGGGTTAGTGGAAGGAAATTTTTTCAGACTAAGTGCATCAGTTGGTCATACCGGAACCGCGGATATGAGGCCCGAACCCACAGGAACACGATGGAGAGTAATGCTGCTTTGATCATTAGGTTTATTGCAGTTAGTTCTGGAATGGCTGGAATATGGGATGCTCCTAAAAATAAAATTGCTGAGAGTGTATTTATTAGCAGGATATTAGCATATTCAGCCAGGAAAAATAGGGCAAATGGCCCCCCTGCATACTCTACGTTAAACCCGGAGACTAATTCTGACTCTCCCTCTGTAAGGTCAAAGGGTGCCCGATTTGTCTCTGCCAGCGTAGAGATATACCATATTGCAGCCAAAGGCCAGGCTGGCACGAGTAATCAAATGCTCTCCTGGGTGACATTAAATATTTGCAGGGTATAACCCCCAGAGAAGATAATGACGGAGAGCAGAATTAGTCCTAGGCTAACTTCGTATGAAATTGTTTGGGCTACGGCCCGCAAGGCCCCAATTAGTGCATATTTTGAATTAGATGCTCACCCAGAGCCCAAAATGGAGTAGACTGCAAGGCTGGACAGTGCCAGTACAAATAAAATACCCAGATTTAAATCGGCCACGGGGTAAGGCATGGGTATTGGGGCTCAGAGCGTCATGGCTAGTGTTAGTGCAAGTATGGGGGCTGCTAGAAATAGAAATGGGGACGAGGTTGAGGGGCGAATTGGCTCTTTAATGAAGAGCTTGAGTCCGTCGGCAATCGGTTGTAGTAGCCCATACGGTCCTACAACATTTGGACCTTTTCGTAACTGTATATACCCCAGGACTTTACGCTCAATTAATGTCAGGAAAGCTACTGCTAGTAGTACAGGAATAATATAGGCTAGTGGATTAATTAGGTGGGTTAATAGGGTGTTTATCATGAACTAAGGAGAGGATTTGAACCTCTGGCTGAAAGGGCTTAGGCCTTTTGCAATTACCATGCTCTGCCACCTTAATATGTCCTTATCTAGGGCCGCAATTTGGCTCACCCTTTACTTGATTTAGTTGCCTTCATCAATTAGGGGTGGGGCGTGCTTAAGGCATGGGCCCCTCTTTTCCGGTCCTTTCGTACTAGGAAAAGTAGCATTACAGATAGAAACTGACCTGGATTGCTCCGGTCTGAACTCAGATCACGTAGGACTTTAATCGTTGAACAAACGAACCCTTAATAGCGGCTGCACCATTAGGATGTCCTGATCCAACATCGAGGTCGTAAACCCCCTCGTCGATATGGACTCTGGGAGAGGATTGCGCTGTTATCCCTAGGGTAACTTGGTTCGTTGATCGGACTTATGTCCGGATCATGTTTGGTCAGATGTTCTGTGGTTTAGAGGTGTTGCTCTTAACTTTAGGATTTACTCCCAGTCCACTCGGAGGCTGTTTTTTCCTCCGCGGTCGCCCCAACCGAAGGTAAGATTCCATGATGCGCTAAGTTTATGCTCTTTAATAAGTTGTTTAACGCGATTGGGTCTGTACCTTAAGCTCCAAAGGGTCTTCTCGTCTTGTAGATTTATACCCGCTTCTGCACGGATAGATCAATTTCACTGACTGGAAAGGGGAGACAGTTAAGCCCTCGTTTAGCCATTCATACGGGTCTTCATTTAAAAGACAAGTGATTGCGCTACCTTTGCACGGTCAAAATACCGCGGCCGTTGAACCCATAGTCACTGGGCAGGCTGGACCTCCTATACTTAGATGTTTGCAGGAGGCGATGTTTTTGGTAAACAGGCGAGGCTTATGTTTGCCGAGTTCCTTCCTTTTCTTTTAGTCTTTCCTTTAATAATAGCACTCCAGTGTGGGGTTAACGATTGGGGTCTGTTGTGGGTATTTCTTGCTTCTTTTTAGTGTCCACATTTCCCTCTTTGATTGGGCTCGTTAATTACCAGTGGTTGGTCCGATCTAGCTTATACTTGTGCTCAGGAGAAGGTCTTCTTCTTGTTACTCATTTTAGCATAGTCTCTTCCATGTTGGCATGGGGAGGCCTAATAAATTTAGGGGAGTAGGATTGTATATCAGTATAATAAACTTCGTTCCGTTTGAGCTTTAACGCTTTCTATTTAGATGGCTGCTTTTAGGCCCACTAAGACGGTTAGTTTTGCTAAATGTGATCCTTATCCTCCTGTTAAGGTTGTATCCTTGGTTAAAGGGGCTGTACCCCCTATAACTAACTCTCGTGTCTTTCTCTGCGTCTAGTTTAGATTTACTTGTTTGACTAGAGGGTGCACGAGGCTGAACTTCTATCCACTTCTTAGGCAACCAGCTATCACCAAGTTCGGTAGGTCTATCACCTCTACCCGGAGCTCTTCCCACTCTTTTGCCACAGAGACGGGTTGGCCCTAAATAGGCTGTCTCGGGGTAGCTCACTTGGTTTCGGGGCTTCAAACTAAAGGTCTCTTTGCTTGAGGGTTACTGGCTAAATCATGATGCAAAAGGTACGAGGTTCAAGCTCTGCTTTTTAGTGCTTATATGGGTTATTTCATTTCTCTTTCAGCTTTCCCTTGCGGTACTCTCTCTATTGCTTAGGTTGGCCTTTTCCGTCTCCCGTACTTAGGCGTGAAAATGGTTTAGTCTTTTCATTTAGGTTTTTTCCAACTATTTATATTATCAAATTACTTAAGTGCTTAAGCTAGCTGTTTGGCTCAGGGTAATCCAACTTGCATGGATGTCTTCTCAGTGTAAGGGAGATGCTTGTCTATCTCAGCCACACCCTGGGTTTAATCCAAGTGCACCTTCCGGTACACTTACCATGTTACGACTTGCCTCCCCTCGTTGGTGCTTTCAGGTTAATTACAGTTGACGCAATTTAACAGGGGAGAGTGACGGGCGGTGTGTACGCGCCTCAGAGCCGGGTTCAAAAGGACACTCTGCTTCCTTTTTACTACTAAATCCTCCTTCGAGCATTTTTTCATAGTGCTGTTCGTATTATTCTGGCATAGAAAATGTAGCCCATTTCTTTCCACTTCGTGCGCTACACCTCGACCTGACGTTTTGGGTTGTGCCCATTTTGCTTACTGTTAGTCCTTCACAGGGTAAGCTGACGACGGCGGTATATAGGCGGGAATGACTAGAAGTGGTGAGGTCTAACGGGGATTATCGGTTCTAGAACAGGCTCCTCTAGGGGGGTCTAAGGCACCGCCAAGTCCTTTGGGTTTTAAGCTGACGCTCGTAGTACCCGGGCGAATGTCTATTGTAATTTGACATTTGGGTTTATGACTGAGCATAGTGGGGTATCTAATCCCAGTTTGTTTCTCAGTTTTCGTGGGGTCAGGTGGGCTAAATTAAAGCTACTTTCGTGTTTGGGCTTCGGGCGCCTAGAAGCGTATAACGGCCAAAGGGCCCTTCGGCTTTATTCATATACTCCCTTAACCACCCTTTACGCCGTGCTTATCAACTAGGGCCTCTCGTATAACCGCGGTGGCTGGCACGAGTTTTACCGGCCCTCTTAGCCTTAACTAAGTCAAGTTTTCACTTATGGCTTAATATTTATCACTGCTGAATTCCCTTGGGGGTGTGGCCTGGCAAGGCGTCTTGGGCTAAATTTTGTGCCTGATGCCTGCTCCTCGTCCCCGGGCGGGGGATTAAGGGCATTCTCACGGGGCTGCGGAGACTTGCATGTGTAAATCGAGCTAAAGCTGATAATAAAGTCAGGACCAAGCCTTTGTGCAGGTGGGGCTTTCTAGGGCCCATCTTAGCATCTTCAGTGCTATGCTTTATGTTAAGCTACACCAGC